TTTCATAACAATTTTTATTAGAGATGAATTTTGTAACATTTGACTTCGTACCACTGAAAGATTTAGCCGAATACTTAAAAAATAACCCAAAAAGTGAAATGAATGCTGGGATAATTGGTTTATATCGATCGTTCTTGGTTGAGACCAAATATCAAAATGACATTGCCATAAATAGATAAAATAGTATTTCCATTTATTTATCAAAAGAGGCGTATTCTTTGAAACCAGAATTGATTTTCCTTGATATCTAACATAATGGATGAAAGGATCCCTGAAGGATAATAAGGTATATGAAAAATTCTTAACAAATATTTCTGCAAGATGTTCTATTTTTTCATAGAAAAAAACTCGCTCAAAAAAAACGCGAAAATATTGAAATCGTAACTGAGAAGATTTATTACGTAGAAAAAGAAAGATAGATTCGTATTCCCATACATATAAATTATATAGTAGTAAGAAAAATCTTGGATTACTTTTCAAAAAAAAAGTAGAAATCGATTTTTTTGGAGTAAAAAAACTGTTCCCGTCACAATAGTAATAAAAAAACAACCTTAATAAGTGAAAGAAAAAGACATCTTTTATCCAATATCGAAAGATTTGAACCAAGATTTCCAGATGGATAGGATAGGGTATTCTTATATCTGACTTATGATTGAAATATATAAATTTATCTTCGAAAAAAGGAAAAATGGAATGAATTGATCCCAAATTATTATAAGATTTTACGATTTCTAACTCTTTTAAGGAAGATATATATAATTGTAGAGAAAATAGAATCTCTAGAACGACAACAAAACCTTCGAATATTATTTGAGAATAATAATTATTGTTATAACCCAAAAAGGGATTTTTGTTAGAATCATTAATAATAAAGATCAAATGAGTCTGTTGATACATTCGAGTAATTAAACGTTTTACAATTAGTAAACTAAATTTATTGTTATAACCTACATTTTCCACAAAAATGGATCCACGACTATAAGCGAGTCCATAAATATACTCCCGAAAAAAAAGCGGGTATAGGATGTCCCGGTGGCGAGATCTATGGAGTTCTAAAAATACGCGATATTCCTCCATTTTAAAAAATCCTATTTAGTCAAATAAAGAATCAGAGATTCATTGGATTATCAAATGATACATAGTGCGATATGGTCAAAACAGGGAATCCTATATATATATATAAATTTCAATAAATAAAAAACGAATTCTATATATTGTATATAGATACCTATAAAACAAGCAAAACCTATCAACGGACTCGCTCTAATCGCTTTTTCCACCTAATTTTTGTTCTAGGATAACAAGCTAGTTAGGAATCCTTTATTTTTTTCAACCCAATCACTCTTTTGATTTTGGAAAAAAAAATCTTTATCAATATACTCTTTCTTTTACACATACACATTTCTCGCTATTCCCCAATTTAATGGAAAATAGCTTTATAGTTAGGACTCATAATAAAAATAAATAATCCATTCATAGAAAAAGCTTTTCCCACATAAAGCACTAACCTCTTTTTAACGTATAATTAGATGGGTAATCATTCAAATACAAAATAAATGAAAGCTCGTTACTTTTTGTTTCCCTATAATTAGAGCCACCAAGCTCTATCCCTTTATAAATTAAACCCAACTTAATTTTTTTGTTCCGAGCCAAGAATTCAAACCCAAATTTGGAACGGATACATATAAGAGTGAAATACTTTTCGAATTCGTGATTGATTGATACGACATGCTACTTTTTCCATTCATTCCCTTCTGGATCAGTCGTGGTTTTACAAACTCTACCGATGGTATGGACGAACCAATTGCTTCATAGAAATGTGTAAAAAATAGAGTCGCTCTTAAAAGCCGAGTACTCTACCATTGAGTTAGCAACCCCAAATACTATTTATTCCATTTTTAAATAGGATAGGTGTGTATATCCAATCGCAATAAAAACAACACAAATAAAAGATTGAATTGTCTAAAAAAATATTCGACATTCCAAAATGGAAAAAACTCAAAATACCGAAGGTGGATAGATTCTCAACATAAAAATGAACAGATAAAACAAAAAATTTTCTCACAAAAAATAAAAAATGATAGACCACCCCTTGATATCCACTATCTACTATGTTATCCATTATACATTATTCTATATTAAATTTTTGATTAATATATATGTATTATTTCATTTTTGATTTACCTCTCAATTCAAATTCAATTAATTACCTTTCAATCAAAATCAAATAAATAGGGATTCCTTGTTTTTGTATCGCAGAAAATCCACCATTTGATAAATTAAATGGAGCCTATATTAACATAAGTAAATGGATCCATTTATTCACGATCGGATTATATTTATTTGATACACTGTTGTCAATATTAGTATTGACAAAAAAGAATAAAAGAAGAAAACAAATAAAATGGAACAACCGCCCTATTTATGTTATGTGAAAAAACATCGAAAAACTAAATAGCCGTTTTCCCTTATAAATTGTAATAACTTTTTTTGTAAAATC